ATGACTCGAAATCCTTTTCATCTTGTAGAATTTAGCCCATGACCTTTGACAGGCTCACTTGGGGCTATATTTTTAACCGTGGGATTAACCTCCTGATTTCATAACCAAAACATTATCACTCTTACTATCGGATTATTTTTAATTTTAATAACAATACTCCAATGATGACGAGACATTATTCGGGAAAGAACTTTCCAAGGATTTCACACCATAAAAGTATCTTCCGGGATACGTATAGGTATAATCCTATTTATTACCTCAGAAGTATGTTTCTTTTTTGCATTTTTTTGAGCCTACTTCCACAGAAGCCTAGCCCCAAATACAGAACTTGGCGCTTGTTGACCTCCTATTTATATTAACCCCTTAAACCCATTCCAGGTCCCCCTATTAAATACCGCTATCCTTTTAGCTTCTGGTGTAACAGTAACTTGAGCACACCACGCACTAATATCTAGAAACTATAAAGACTCTATCCAAGCTATAATTTTCACGGTTATTTTAGGACTTTATTTCACTATCTTACAAGCAGAAGAATACCTAGAGGCCCCCTTTTCTATTTCAGATAGGGTTTACGGGGCTACCTTTTTTGTAGCTACAGGATTCCATGGCCTTCATGTAATTATTGGATCTTTATTTTTAATAACCTCTCTTATACGGATCATCTACCATCACTTCTCAACCAATCACCACTTCGGATTTGAAGCAGCTGCCTGATACTGACATTTTGTGGACGTAGTATGACTAATTCTCTACACTTGTATTTACTGATGAGGATCCTAAGGTATTATACTTTAAATAGAAGACATGATTTGCACTCATAAAGAAAGATTAAATCTTTTATACCACAGCGGAAAGCCAAATTAGCGGCATTTAGCTGTTAATTAAAAAATTGTAATCTATTACTTCGCTGGGACACTGCGCCGGCATGAACGGATTATATTGATGTTATAAATTATAAGGCTCTCCTTCTGTGTTCATGTTAACATTTATAACTTATTCCTTTATTTTAATTCTTTTAAACTTAATTTTACTAACTGTAGGTCTAACTATTAACAAGCGATCCTACAAAGACCGAGAAAAAAATTCACCCTTCGAGTGTGGTTTCGACCCATCCATCTGCACCCGTGCTCCTTTCTCTATACGATTTTTTCTACTAGCAGTAATTTTCCTAATCTTTGACGTAGAAATCATCTTATTAATACCTTTAACAATAAACATTATAAACTCAAACACACACTGACCTATAACTAGATCCATCACCTTCCTAGTTATTTTACTATTAGGATTATTTCATGAATGAAATCAAGGCTCTTTAAATTGAATAAAATAAAAAGGTAATTAGGAATAAAGTAAAGCTGCTAACTTTACTTTGAGCAACTCAAAATTGTTCTACCTTTTATGAACAATAAATTTTTTCCCTCCAATTTCTTATTTATTCTAATTATAATTTTAGGCACCATATTTTCACTCTCATCTTCCCACTGACTAACCATATGAATAGGGCTCGAACTCAACTTAATAGGATTTCTACCCCTAATAAATATTAAAGGTAAAATACTAGAAGCCGAAGCCTCCATAAAATATTTTATTATCCAAAGAATAAGATCTAGAGTATTAATTTTTACATCAACTATAATTTATAGCTATAATATATCCTGATACTCTATACTTAATAATAATATAATAAGAAGATTAATCTTATTATCCTTAATCCTGAAACTAGGAGGGGCGCCTATACATTTTTGACTCCCTAGTATTACTAGACATATACCCTGAAGAATCTTATTTATTTTATTAACATGACAAAAGTTAGCACCTTTATTCATATTAAGTTTAATAAACTCTAATATAATAGTAATTATAATAATCTCTATTATATCCACACTAATAGGAAGAGTTATAGCACTTAATCAAACCAACCTACAACTAATTATCACATACTCCTCTATTTCCCATTTAGGATGAATAATAACAATAATCTTATTTAATAGATCCCTAACCTTATTCTACTTTATCAATTACATTATTATCTCCATTCCCTTAATACATTTAATTAGATCAGAATTAGGTAATCATCTATTTATATTAACCCAAAAAACCAACATAAATAATATAATTATCATCTCCTTAATTCTATCTTTAGCAGGCCTGCCACCACTATTAGGATTTATATCTAAATTAATTATTCTAATCTCTCTAATTAAAATAAAACTATTTCTATTTACTGTAATAATATTACTAGGGACTCTAATTAGTTTATATTTCTATTTAAACATCTCTCTAATACTAATAATTAAATCATACACAATATTTAAAATCCCCAAAAATATTAAAACTTATAAATCATTAATTTCATTAAACATATTAAGAAGCTTTATTATTTACCCTATAATTACTATATTCATTAATTATGCGATGATTATTTTCTACAAATCACAAAGACATTGGCACTTTATATTTTATTTTTGGTATTTGATCAGGTCTACTCGGCACCTCATTAAGCCTAATGATTCGTACTGAATTAGGTAAACCCGGATCATTATTAAATGATGACCAATTATATAACGTAGTAGTTACTGCACACGGTTTCGTCATAATCTTTTTTTTAGTTATACCTATTATAATTGGAGGCTTTGGTAACTGATTAGTCCCCCTAATATTAGGGGCCCCTGATATAGCTTTCCCTCGAATAAATAATATAAGATTTTGATTACTTCCACCTTCCCTAACCCTACTCTTAGCTTCCTCAGCCGTAGAAAGAGGAGCAGGAACAGGCTGAACAGTATACCCCCCTTTATCTAGAAATATTTCACACGCAGGTCCCTCAGTTGATTTAGCTATTTTCTCCCTTCACCTCGCAGGAGTATCCTCAATCCTTGGAGCCATCAACTTCATTACAACCATTTTAAATATACGATGGGAAGGTTTACAAATAGAACGTTTACCTTTATTTGTCTGATCAGTTTTTATTACTGCTATCTTATTACTACTATCCCTTCCTGTTTTAGCCGGAGCAATTACAATACTATTAACTGATCGAAATTTTAATACAACTTTCTTTGACCCAAGAGGAGGCGGAGACCCTATTTTATACCAACACTTATTTTGATTCTTCGGCCACCCAGAAGTTTATATTTTAATTTTACCTGCATTTGGTATTATCTCCCATATTGTTTCACACCATTCTTTTAAAAAAGAAATCTTTGGAACCCTAGGAATAATCTATGCTATACTATCTATTGGCCTATTAGGATTTATCGTGTGAGCACACCACATATTTACAGTCGGAATAGACGTCGACACTCGAGCATATTTTACCTCAGCCACTATAATCATCGCCATTCCCACTGGAATTAAAGTATTTAGATGACTAGCAACAATCTACGGATCTCCCGTTAAATATAACACCCCTATATTATGAGCTCTAGGGTTTATTTTCCTATTTACTCTAGGAGGGCTCACAGGAATTATTTTATCTAATTCTTCCTTAGATATTATACTTCATGACACATACTATGTTGTTGCCCATTTCCATTATGTTTTATCTATAGGGGCCGTATTTGCCCTATTCGGAGGATTTAACCACTGATTCCCATTAGTAACAGGCCTGAGACTAAATCAACAATGAACAAAAGCGCATTTCATAGTTATATTCTTAGGGGTAAATTTAACCTTCTTTCCTCAACACTTTTTAGGTTTGGCTGGGATACCCCGGCGTTATTCCGATTACCCAGACTGCTACACCAAATGAAATATAGTGTCTTCCATAGGCTCTATACTATCCCTAACCAGTGTCCTATTTTTCATTTTTATCGTGTGAGAAAGTTTAATTTCCCAACGAACAGTAATTTGATCAAATCATTTAAGAACATCCCTGGAATGAGATAGTCGATTACCTGTTGATTTTCACAGACTCTCAGAAACAGGTGCCTTATATATTTAAATGACCTACTGAGGACAACTAGGATTCCAAGACGCTTGTTCTCCATTAATAGAACAAATCATTTTCTTTCATGATCATACTATATTTGCTATTATTATAGTACTAACCATAGTAATATACATATCAGTAATTCTTATAACTAACAAATTTTCATGCCTTAACATCACCGAAAGCCAAAAAATTGAAACAATCTGAACCCTTGCCCCAGCTGTAATTTTACTTTTTCTAGCCTTACCTTCCTTACGTTTACTATATTTACTAGATGAAACAAACCAGCCTTTAATTACAATTAAATCAATAGGACACCAATGATACTGAACATATGAATACTCAGATTTTCTAAATATTGAATTCGACTCATATATAACCCCAACCAATGAGCTAAATCTAGGAGAATTTCGGCTACTTGAAACTGATCACCACCTCATTCTACCTATAAAAACCAATACCCGTATTATTGTATCTTCTGCAGATGTTATCCACTCATGAACTATCCCCTCTATAGGAGTAAAAGTTGACGCAATTCCCGGACGACTAAACCAATTAATAATATACCCAAGCCGTTCTGGTATTTACTACGGGCAATGCTCAGAAATCTGCGGAGCCAATCACTCATTCATACCTATCACCCTAGAAATCGTTAACATAAAATATTTTATTAAATGATTAAGTACAATAACAAACTCTTAAGAAAAGTTAGTTAATATATTATAACATAAAATTGTCAATTTTAAATTACTATCGCATAGTACTTCTCTATGCCACAACTATCCCCTATTAATTGATTATTTTTATTTTTTATATTCTGATCAATCTTAATAATTAACACATCTATTATATGATGAAATACTAACAATCTTTATTTTATTAATAAAACCCCAAAATCTAAATTAAATGTAACTTACAAATGATAAGTTATAATAGTTTAAGTAAAACTCTGGTCTTGTAAACCAAAATTAGATTTATATCTTTATAACTCTAATAGTCTAAAAAATAAAGCCATAGTAAATCCAAAAAAGGCCGAATCAAAAACACAACAAACCATAAAACCCTAAAAATTTGACCAATAATTTCATACGGGTACTCTACTGGACAACCCCCAATCCACGTTAATAATAAAAAACACCCAATTATCAACCAAAAATTTAACTGCATAAACAAATTATATCCACACCCTCGGCACCCCTTAATATGTAAAAAAGGTAAAAAAAACAATACACAAATAGATATCACTAAGCTCACAACTCCTCCTAATTTCCTTGGAATAGACCGTAAAATAGCATAAGCAAATAAAAAATACCACTCAGGTTTAATATGTAAAGGAGTTAGCAAAGGATTTGCCGAAATAAAATTCTCCGAATCCCCCAAAAGATTAGGGAATAATATACTAATCTCAATCAATAATAACAATATAACAATAAACCCAAACAAATCTTTGTACCTATAATATTGATGAAAAGGAATCTTATCCAAATTGGCATTAATACCTAAAGGATTATTACTCCCTCTCTGATGTAAAAACAAAAAATGTAATACTACTATACCAACCAACACAAAAGGTAATAAAAAATGAAAACAAAAAAACCGACTAAGAGTAGCATTATCAACAGAAAAACCCCCCCAAATTCAATAAACAACCATTTCCCCAACATAAGGGATAGCCGATACTAAGTTAGTAATAACAGTAGCCCCTCAAAAAGACATCTGACCCCAAGGTAAAACATACCCCACAAAAGCAGTCCCTATAACTAAAAATAATAAAATCACTCCAACATTTCAAGTCTCTATTATTATATAAGACCCATAATAAATTCCACGAGCTACATGAAAATATAAGCACACAAAAAAAAAAGAAGCCCCATTAGCATGAATATATCGTAAAACTCACCCGTAATTTACATCACGTATAATATGCACAACAGAGTCAAAGGCTATCTCAACACAAGATGTATAATGTATAGCCAAAAATAAACCGCTAAGAATTTGAATAACTAAACACAAACCTAACAAAGAACCAAAATTTCATCATACAGATAAATTTACAGGTGCTGGTAAATCAATCAAACTCCCATTCACAATCTTCAAAACAGGATGACTCTTACGTAATGAACTTAGCATTTATTTAAACTTAAACACCCGTAAAGGCCCCTCACAATAATAACAAATTTTCACAACACTGATTAACACAAATAATAAAATAAAACCTAATAATAAATAACAAAAAAAATTATCATATATTATAATAACCCTAGACCCCCCCATTCTTATTCCCCTATAATTAAATATTATAATATCTTTCACCTCTCTCCCAATTATATCTTTAGTAATAAAAAAATTCATCACTATAAACCCAAAAAAAATCCTAAAAAAATACAAAACCACCTTACTAGAAACAAAAATAAAATTAGGGATCAACCTAATAACATAAGAAAACATCACTAATATTCCCCCAACATAAACCAAAAACAAAAGATACCCGTATCACCTAAAAATAATCATGCCTATCAAAACTCTTATACACAAAACCATACTTATTAACATAAACCCTAGACTTAAAGGCTGAATTACTATTACAGACACTCTTCTTAATGAAAAACCTACAGAAATTATAAATAACAAACTCATTCAAAAGATAAGTCAACACCCAATTTTTAACTTCCAATGTTAATATTTTAAATAAATTATCTTCTGCTAATTTAATAAATAGACAACCACTCTTAAAAAAATTAAGATTCTAAGAACTCTAGGTAAATACCTTTTCCAAATTAAATACATTAATAAATCATAACGATAACGAGGATACCTTGCCCGAACCCAAATGAATAACCAAGCCACTAAACTTACAAAAACACATAACCCTACCCCATAAAATCTTACAAATAAAACTCCCCCCAAAAACAAACTAACCACCAATACACTTATAAACAAAATATTTCTATACTCAGCTATAAATAAAATAGCAAAACCCACGCCCCCATACTCAATATTAAACCCTGACACTAATTCAGACTCTCCCTCCGCAAAATCAAATGGAGCACGATGAGTTTCAGCAATACAAGAAACAAACCATATAAACAACATAAAAAAATTTACAAATATAATCCAAACAAAATGCTGATATTTTATAACCAATCTCAGCCTTATATTTCCCACCAAAATTAAACAACTTAATAAAACCAAAGACATCCTAACTTCATAAGAAATGCTCTGAGCAACAGCTCGAACTGACCCTAATAGAGCATACTTGGAATTAGAAAACCACCCAGCCCCTATAACACTATAAACACCCAACCTGGACACACACAAAAACAGAAGTATACTTAACCCCCCTATATTACACACAAAATAATTATTATATAAAACTCACAACATTAACCCCAAAAATAATCTTATAAAAGGACAAATTAAAAAAGGAAAAACATTAACCAATATAGGCTTAACTAACTCCTTACTAAATAATTTAACTGCGTCAGCCAAAGGTTGAGGAAGCCCTATTAATCCTACTTTATTGGGCCCTTTACGTAATTGAAAATATCCCAACCCCTTACGCTCCAGCAAAGTAAAAAAAGCAACAGCCAGAAGAGCACAAATAAAAGATACAACCCCAGATAATAGATCGACTAACATTACTAGAAAAAATAACCTGATATATTTCCTAATAGGATCTTAAATCCTATGCACTAATCTGCCACTCTAGTAATTTAAACATAACACATGTTTCTTTGAATTTGCAATCCAATATTTTAATATAAACTATTTAAACCTACAAAAAAAAGACTGACCTTTCCCTTCAAACTCCAAAAATTTACGTGCACATACACTATAATGTAAAGTTTTTAAGTGAATTGAACACTTCTAATAAATTTTCAAAATTTATATTTCCCAGCTAAAACTTACTTAAAGATATTAATATATCACCTCAACATCTTCAACGTCATGCTCTATATTTAAGCTATTTAAACTTAAACCAAAAAAATTTTATTTAAATAACCAATATTTAAAATAAAAACCAATATAGGATAAAAATGAAGAAATAATAACAAATATTCTCTACAATTATTGACACAATTTCTATTTATATAATTCATAATCCCCCCGTGCTGAGTACTAATAAACATAATTAAATTATATAATCCCCCTATAAAAACCATTAATAAAATAATAACTACAAGTATGCTACTATAAATATACATGGAACAAAACAATATCACCTCCCTAATCAAATTAATATTGGGCGGGGCTCCTATATTCCCAATACAAAATAGAAACCACCATAAACACATAATAGAATTTACGTTTAATATCCCTCCATAAAAATATAACCTACGACTTTTAAACTTCTCATAAATTAAATTTGCTAAACAAAATAATCCGGAAGAACAAAATCCATGAGACACCATTATCAACATTGCCCCCTCTCACCCTCATATAAACTTAGTTAACCTTCCGGCCAATATAACCCCTATATGCCCAACAGAAGAGTAAGCAATCAACGACTTAACATCCCTTTGTCCTACACAAATAACCGCTGTAATTACCCCACCCCATAAACATCTAACAATCAAAATCTTACTGCTAAAAACATCATTTAAAAAAAATACTCTTAATAAACGTAAAATACCATAACCCCCTAATTTCAATAAAACTCCAGCCAAAATTATAGACCCAGCAATTGGCGCTTCTACATGGGCTTTCGGTAACCACAAATGAACAGAAAATATAGGCAACTTTACTAAAAAAGCGCCTATAATACCTAAAAACCACAAAATATTTACACCATATAAAACCTCAATGCAATTTAAATAATTAATTAATACTATATTATATGATTTATATATATAACCTAATATAATTAATCTAACTAATAAAGGCAACGAAGCCGTAATAGTATATAGTATTATATACATCCCCGCCTGCAACCGTTCTGGCTGATACCCCCAACCAATAATCAACATCAAAGTCGGAATCAAAGAAACTTCAAAAAAAATATAAAAATATATAATATGGCACCTAATAAAAAACAAAACCACCAACACACATAATATAACAACAATAAACGAAAAATTTAACCTTTTATTATTTATAAATTTAACTGAATAATTACTAGCAAGCATTATTAAACCGCCCACTCAAAAAGTAAGATTTATTAAAATACCTCTTATATTATCACAATAAAAATATCCTATACACACCTCACCTCAAACCTCCAAATTAAGAAATTTCAAAGAAAAAAATCTTATCAACATTAAACACCAAAACCGTATTTCTCAAATAAACTTAAAATTTAATAATAACAACCCTAAAAATCTAAAAATAACTCTTATAATTTATAATTTATATAGACTTAAGGATTTCACGTAATCATTACCATGAACACGAACTATTCTCACTAATAAAGATAACCCTAATCTTGCTTCACACACCCCAAAAACAACAACCACCATTATTAATCTATAATCTCCTCTATATAAACCCCAACTAAACAAAAATAAAGAAATAATCCCTAATATTATAATCTCAAATCTTAATAAAATATTTAAAACATGTTTTCATTGAGATAATAAAATAATAACCCCCCTAATATAAATAAACACTCTAAGCAATATTTCACCCCTTATAATCATCAAGATTTAAACACACTTGATTTATAAAAGACCTTGAAAGTCTTCAGTTTAATATAACTTAAAATCTTTACAAAGTAAGATATAAATATCCTATAAAATAAACCTAAATTATTCACATTATTCTGTCAACTCTGTTCAAAATTAATTATATGTTAACTATTTTCTCAATGTAAGTGAGACACATTAAATTATGTTAAATCTTGTATTTTATTTAAAAATTTTAAACCTTTTGTTTGGAAAACAAACATACTAATTATACTAATAAAATTATTCTTAACATATTAATATGCTCTAAAAAATTGAAAATCTAATGTGCTATCAATACACTATAAGAACACTATAAGAACTTTATCACTAATGTAAATTTAACTTTACATCTCTAATCAATATTAGATACAATTCATTAATATTATAATCAATAATTTAGCCCACTTTGGTCCTTTCGTACTAAAAGAAACTATAATCATTTTTAAAAGATAAAAACCAACCTGGCTCACGCCGGTCTGAACTCAGATCATGTAAAGTTTTAAAAATCGAACAGATTTACCTAATAAAGCTTCTACACCTTAAGGTTACTTTAATCCAACATCGAGGTCGCAATCTCACTTTTCAATAAGAACTCTTTAAGCAAATTACGCTGTTATCCCTATGGTAACTATAATATAAGCAATATAATTTATTGGTTACTTAATACACATATACTATTATTAAGGAAGTTACCCTATACTCTTTATTCCTTAATCACCCCAATCAAAATTTATACCTTACCACCTAAAAAATAATAAAATAAAATTATAAGCTCAGTAGGGTCTTCTCGTCCCTTTAAAAAATTTAAGCCTTCTCACTCTAAAAGTTAATTTCTATTAAATAAAATAGAGACAGATTAACCTTCGTCAAACCATTCATTCTAGCCTCAATTTATAAGGCAAACTATTATGCTACCTTAGTACAGTTAAAATACCGCAGCTGTTAAAATAATCATCACCGAGCAGGCCCGACTCTTTATATATAAATAACAAAGAGAGATGTTTTTGATAAACAGGCGAGATTAATATTTGCCGAATTCCTTTATTTCATTTTACTTTATACTATCACACTAAATTAACCAATTAAAAATAATCAAATTATAATTTATAATAATACTCATACTAACATTATATTTATCTAAACCCAATTTATAAATATTTATGATTACAGCACCTGAATTACTAAACATTTAATCAATCTAGCTACTTATAAAGAAAAGCACTATTAACTCTACTTAAATTGCTAAATTATATATTAACTCTATAAAATATATGAAGCTTATCCCTCATATAATAAAAAATATTAAATAATCTATGATTATATTAATACTACAATACTTAAATATCTTAAACCAATAAACTAGCTACCATAAAAATCGATAAACATATCATTACCACTTAGTGCTAAATATATAACTATTCAACGTCAACATATTATTCATTAAGTAAATCTTTTTATTTCGAGATCCCCTTATACAAGCTAAATATATCATCAATCCATTATACAAAAGGTACAAATATACATTCTACTATAAATTAATACACAACATATTCCTTCACAGTACTATAACTAACATTAAATCTATACCCTTAATACTCTATAAACAAACAATTTACTATTATATACTTTACATATTTACTATAAAATTATAACTTATAATACTTATTACATTATACACCAGAAACAGTTTCCACTACATCTACTATGTTACGACTTATCTTATTTCCCAACAAGAGCGACGGGCGATATGTACGCGTCATAAAACCTAATTCATAAAAACATACTATTTATAATATTACTACCAAGTCCAACTTCATAAATTAATTTACACAACCTAATCCGACTTAAAAATTATAAATTGTAGTTCATTTTATAAACCTTTTTTATTAGCTGCATTTTGACTTGACATCATAATCAATTCATTATTAAGTTTCTTATAAAATTTTTACAAAATAAACTGATGACAGCAATATACAAACTGATTTTATTTATTCATTCAAAAAAAAGTAAGTATAAATTGGGGATTATCAAATTAATAAACAAACTCCCCTGGAAGGATATATAACACCGCCAAGCCTTTTAAGTTTCAAACATTCTAATAATATTACACCATTTTCTATAAATTATCTGTTCACACTACTTAAGTAATAAAAATTTTTAAAATAAAGAATAGTAGGGTATCTAATCCTAGTTTTCATTCTTATTTTCAAAGACTTTACAATTAGAACAATATGAATAATAACAGCTATTAAATTTTACCTACAATTACTGTCCTTAATTACTCTAAATATATTAACAAATATTACTTTATTTTATACTATATTAATATAAACCCAAAGCATTAGTATAACCGCAGATGCTGGCACCAATTTAACCACTTTTAATCTACATTAACTATATCAAACTTTCGTTCATTGTATAATAATAAATACTGCGTAACCTATTCTTACTATCATAATAAAATATTAAAAATAATACTTACTATTTAATCTATATTAAACAAAATAAATAATAATGTAAATAAGTAAAACGACCTACTTAAAACCCAACATATATCAACCTAGTAATAGTCTATATTATAACCAAAGCCAAATTAACTGTATAAGAAATGATAAATCATATATGATTTCGGCTCATAGTTAGGTGTTATTCACCCTTATATTTTAAAGAAATATAATAAAAACAACAAAAATAAGTATATAACAATTAAAAGCTACTACTAACCAATACTCTAAAACCGTAAGCCTTAGCTTATTTAAGTTAAACAAACCCTGCCCCCCTAAAATCTCAAATCACCCTATATCTACTGACTTAAGACTCCTATTAGAAAGACTCTTAAACCCCTGTAATAAAGGATAACAAACGAAGCTATTTATAAACCATAACCCCCTATTAATATAACTTAACACACTTAAAATATTTACATTTAAACCTTTACCCCAAAGCCCAAATATCCCAACCAATCTTATAAAAATCAAAAGAGGAATAATTAACTTTATACTTATAGGCAAAAAAATATTTAAATAAAATGACCTAAATAACCTCTGAAAAATCACTCCACCAAACATAGCCCCTAAAACTAATATACTTATAGGAAAAATTATCTTTACATCATTATCCTTAATATTCCTATAAACCTCAGACCTTTCATTACCCCAAATAATTAATAATGAAAACCGTCCCCTATATAATACAGTTAAACATACACCAAATAAACCTAATAGTAATGTAAATAAATTTATATTACCCCTAACCAAGCCCTCAACAATTAAATCCTTAGAATAAAACCCCGCAAGAAAAGGTATACCACATAAAGCTATATTAGCAATATTTAAAAATACACAAGTAACAGGTAACACTTTAGAAACACTACCAATCTGCCGTATATCCTGCTTTCCCCTAAAACAATGAATAATATTACCTCCACACATAAATAATAAAGCCTTAAATATTGCATGAGTATATAAATGAAATAAAGCCATCATAGGTATCCCTAAGCCTAAAGATATTATCATTACACCCAGTTGACTAAGAGTAGATAAAGCAATAATCTTCTTTATATCATATTCATACAAAGCGCAAATCCCTGATATAACAGTTGTTATAATAGAAATATAAACCATAAAAATATTAAACCAATAATAAACAGTTAAATAATTAAAAAACCGAATAAATAAATATACCCCCGCAGTAACTAATGTAGAAGAATGCACTAAAGCAGATACAGGTGTAGGGGCTGCTATAGCGGCAGGTAACCACCTCCTGAATGGAATCTGCGCCCTTTTAGTTATACCTGCAAGCATAATAAAAAAATTAACCAGCTCAAACCCTATAAAATCCCAAAAACACATTATATTCCAATGACCAAGAACCATTAAAATAGAAATCACCCCTAAAATAAAACAGTCCCCGACACGATTTATTAACACAGTTAACATTCCTGCAGCCAAAGACTTATTATTTTGATAATAAATAACAAGACAAAAAGAAACTAACCCTAAACCATCCCAGCCTAATAGCAAAGAAACCATCCTAGGAATAAAAATCAAAAAATTTATAGACAAAACAAACAATATAACTATTAAAGTAAATCGAAAGTAATTTCTATCTCCTCTTATATAAGACATACTAAAAATCATAACACACCCCGAAATAAAACAAACTAACCCCCTAAACCTGCACCTTATTCAATCTAATAATAAATCAAAATTTACTCTACTTCTCCTGCAGTTAAATAACTCTCACCTAAATAAAAAACAAATATTATTTATACATAAATAAATCAATACAAAACATATTATAAAAAACCAAAGAAATAAAAATAAACTAAAACATAACTCCACCCCTAGTAACCTAAACATAGTAAAATGTAATTATTATATACAACCGTAAAACCACAATTTACTATTTTTAATTTAAACTAATTTTACTAACAAAGGAAATTAGATTATTCATTTTTGGGGTATGAACCCAACAGCTTATATTTAGCTTACTTTATTATGAGAAAGCTTAATTACTTATTCATAGATTTACAATCTACCGACTTAAATCGACCACCTCATATATTAAGTGGCCGAATTTTAAGCACTAGACTTTTAATCTAGAAAATGATTTCCTTCAATCCTTAATATATGATAGTAGATATCTTCTCCTCCTTTGATGACCACAATTCAACCTTATTTTCCGCACACACAATAACCTGATTAATTTCCCTCTGATCCTTATTCTTTATTAATTCATCCTATTGAATTAATACCTCAAATATATTTAATTTTATATCCCTACCTAAACAAGCCATTAATATCCAAATTACCCGATCTTATAGGATAAACTTAGGAGGGTTTAGCCTAATAATCTCCTCTTTATTTATCACTATTATTAACTTCAATATATTAGGCCTAATACCTTACGTATTTAGAACTACCAGACACTTATCTATAACATTTGTGTTAGCACTTCCATTATGACTCTCTTTAATTATTTCATCCTACATTAACAACCCCTACTCAAGACTAGCCTCTATATTACCCCTAGGGACACCAATATTTTTAATCCCCTTTCTCCCAGCAATTGAAACCTTAAGAATCTTAGTTCGTCCTATTACTCTCTCCATTCGACTCGCAGCAAATATTAGGGCAGGTCACATTATCCTCACATTAATTGGAGACTATTTAACTATCTCAATCCTATCCTCATCATACTTAATTTCTTCTATAATCATAATTATTCAAACAGGTTATTTTATTTTTGAAATTGGTATTGGCATCATTCAAGGATATATTTTCTCCCTACTAATTACACTATACACAGATGACCACCAATAA